GTCATTGTAGAGAATCCCTGTCTTGTTTTCCATATCGTTATCTCCTCCATTGATATCCAATATATCTTGCCATTTCTTCTTTTTGGTCCCATATCATATAATAAAAGAATTATCTGCATATGAAACCCAACGTATAATAAAAAGAAATATTTATTGGCAATGCTCAGGAAGACGGGGACGTCTTTTTCTGTTTTAAGAAAAGGAACAATATAATTTACCGGATCTTTGGACATATCCATTTTTATTAGGGATTCCGCGTATAAATCCAATCATATATGTATTACAATAAAGAAGGAGGATTTTCAATGCGAGATATAAAAACATATCTATCTGTGGCACCTGTGCTAAGTACTCTATGGTTCGGGTCTTTAGCGGGTCTATTGATCGAGATCAATCGTTTATTCCCTGATGCGTTGGCATTCCCTTTTTTTTCATTCTAGTTATTGACATGGGAAGGGTAAAGAAGATTAGAGATACAATAATTTATCTATGACTAATCCCTCTCCTCCTCTTTTTATCTTTTCGGATAAGGAAAGAAAGAGAAAGAATAAAAGTGGATTCAACCTCACCAAAACTCGGGTTCAGGCTTGAATTAATAGAGGGAGAACAGAAATGGAAATGTGGGTCTAAGGAACTAAAATTATACAAGATACTTAAAAAAAATAATGTACTGGGATTAGAACTAATTGATAGTTAGAAATCATTGTATTACTTATTATTATTCTATTGATTGCAACGAAATCTTTCATAATGGGATTTCGAGTTAGCGTTAGCAACTTCCATTTTTTTTTTTGTTCCTTTCTTCTTCTTCGCTTCGGCTCGAAAATGTAAGAGTTGAGTGAATCCAAAACCCAAAGGGGGTTCATGGCCAAGGGTAAAGATGTCAGAGTCAGAGTTAGTTTGGAATGTACCAGTTGTGTCCGAAACGGTGTTAATAAAGAATCACGGGGCATTTCCAGATATATTACTCAAAAGAATCGACACAATACGCCTAGTCGATTGGAATTGAGAAAATTTTGTCCCTATTGTTACAAGCATACGATTCATGGGGAGATAAAGAAATAGATCGAACGGAACGCGCGTGCGCTATCCTTTCAAGGAACAGGACAAAATTACATGTATCATATATAAAATAAATTATATTATATATAAATATAAACAAATCCAATCCTATTTCGGTCGGACCCAAAATGAATTAGAATTAATAAATAGTATTTTAGAGATAAGGAATAAACCATGGATAAATTCAAGCGACCCTTTCTTAAATCCAAGCGATCTTTTCGTAGGCGTTTGCCCCCAATTGGATCGGGGGATCGAATTGATTATAGAAACATGAGTTTAATTAGTCGATTTATAAGTGAACAAGGAAAAATATTATCTAGACGAGTGAATAGATTGACCTTGAAACAACAACGATTAATTACTATTGCTATAAAACAAGCTCGTATTTTATCTTTGTTACCTTTTCTTAATAATGAGAAACAATTTGAGAGAATCGAGTCGACCCCTAGAGCTGCGGGTCCCAGAACCAGAAATAAATAGGCCTACTCCTCAATTGAATCAAAATTCCAATCCGAACTCAACCCCGGATTGATGTTTTGTTCGAAAAAAATGAGAATCCATATTTTATTGTCGATTTTATTGTCGCGTCATAAGAAAAAAAAAGAATCGGGGAAGAAGAAGAAGAAATCCATTTTTATTATTGAAACGTGTTCGTTCATTTTTATTACTTTCTCATATTCATTTCTACTCTACCTTCCCGGAGTTCATTCTCCGGGGAACTCTGTTGAAATCATTCCGGTGCTTCCAATCTCCTTATTTGATGATCTCATTAGAAATCGTGTAAAGACAATTCCTATTTGATATAGCTATTTGTGCAAGTATTTTACGATTAAGAAACAACTGCCCCTGGTACAGATTGTTTATTAATCTACTATAACTATTCGATACCCTATTTTCACGAATTACTGCATTTATCCGAGTGATCCACAAACGACGAAAATCTCTCCTTTGCCTGCCCCTATCCCGATGAGCCGAAACCAAAGCTCTCATTTTCTGTTGAGTAATAGTTCGAGTAAGCCTTGAATGAGCCCCTCTAAAAGTTGATGCAAATAAACGCATTTTTGTTCTACGTCTCCGAGCTATATATCCTCGTCTAATTCTGGTCATTGAATCAAATTAAACTTTGATGAATAACTAATTGATTTTTTTCTTTCAGTCATTCTTTTGCCCTCTCCTGGTCTATTAATAACAAAACCTATTCTTCCAATGTATAAAATAAAAATTCCAATGGCTTTGGCTACTATAACCTCCCTAACCACGATTTTTTTTTTGATTTTGTACGGGCATTTATCCTAAAAATAAGAAATTGTATCGATACTAGGTATCAAAAAAATAGTAAAGTAAATTGTAAATGGATAAAAAAAAAGAGTGGGTTCCATCGTTTCTATGGTTACTTCTTAAACGGTGAGGTCCTCTCTATACACCGGAGCTCCTTCCCTCATTTAATCAATGTTATTGGTAACGTGTACAGTTCACACTCTTTGGCTCTACCCATGAATTATCCAGTAGTAGGTCTTTTCACAATGAGATCTACCCATACAGTAACGGCATTCAATTTGGAGGGTTGGCTAGGTAGCTGACCCTGTTAGTCCGTTCCTGTAAGAGTGAGAGCATAATATTTTTGCTTCTTAAATAAAATTTCCCCCGCTTAATGGATAAGCATTTGCTACCAATGGGGAATTGCTTCTCATCTCAAATTGAGTTGATTGGATTTGCACCAATGGAAACCATAAATTTCATACACAATAGGGATATATGATAGATCTTTTTATTTTTAGATAGTGAATGGAGTTCTTCTATTCTATCTTATTCATTGGTACTGGTCATTGATACTGAAAAGAGTCTCTTTTCTTTTGTTCCAGCTCATGATCTGAACGAGTCGCACATACACCCTAGTACATGTTCCTCGGCGCTGAGGACATCCCCGAAGAGCGGGGGATTTCGTGACATTTCTGATTGGCTGTCTTGTGTTTCTAATAAGTTGTTTAATAGTTGGCATGCTGAATCGTATACAGAATGAATGAGCTGGTTTAGATCGATCCTAACCGGATGATTAAGAATTACTTTCATTTAATAAAAATATAATATTTTATCCCGGTAAGAAGATCAAATATTAAATCAAGGTTCATTCGAATTTTTTTATGGTTCGAAATGAAATCACGGATTTACGTGAAATTCCCGCTATTTTCGATCGCTACAAGATCAACAATTCCATGAGCTTGGGCTTCTGTTGCTGACATAAAAACATCTCTTTCCATGTCTTCGGATACAACCCATAAGGGGTTGCCTGTTCTTTGTACATAAACCTTTGTGAGGGTTTCGCGAAGTTTCAGTAGTTCTTCCGCTTCTAGGAGAAATTCTCCCGCTTGTGCCTCATAAAAAGAACTAGCGGGTTGGTGGATCATTACCCTGATGATATAACATAATGAATGGTTCCTCTATCTCGCACGATGGGGGGAAGAGATAAAGAATAACAAGACAAAAAGAAGAGAGAATTGAACAACCGTACAGGCATCTTTTGCGCATTGCATACGGCTCTACAATGGAATTGACTTTTCCCTTCTGTCGAAGAAAAAGAGAAATAGGATCTATCAGACCCAGATCATTGAATGATCCATGTACCATCCTTCCTTTCGTTTCGGAGGAGCTCAAAAATACTATGATGGTTCCGTTGCTTTATATATTTATCTCGTCTGTGATTCAGCAATCCCAAAGTTTCTTTCTGATCCGATCAAATAAGGAAAAACAATCTTGCTTTTTTTTTTTTTTATTTTCGTACTCTTTCATAACATAAATATTGTAAAGAGACTTCTGGTGTGAAAACAAAAAAGTTTGTGACGCTGAAATGGCCCCGATAGAAAAAATCAAATCGGAAATACCCTTTGTCTCATACTACTCTCTCGATACATAATCTCATGTTAGGAAAAAACAATAAAGGTTTGCTCATATCGAACTCGAAGTGCCATGCTATTATTACTTATTATTCTCCATATGGCGAAGGCATAGTCTTCTCTTTTCTTTCAAATAAAAAACTCATTGGCGCCAAGCGTGAGGGAATGCTAGACGTTTGGTAATTTCTCCTCCGACGAGGATAAAAGATCCCATTGAAGCGGCTAATCCCATGCAGATTGTATGTACATCTGGTGGCACAAATTGCATAGTATCATAAATAGCTATTCCGGGTATTACCCATCCGCCAGGAGAGTTTATAAACAAATACAGATCCCTGGTATCATCCTCTATACTGAGATATACCATGAGACCAATAAGTTGATTCGAGATCTCGCTATCAACCCCTTGTCCTAAAAAAAGTAATCTTTCTCGATGAAGTCGGTTGATTAGGACAAAATTGTATCCCTTAGGAACCGTACATGCACCTTTGGATGCATACGGTTCAAAAAATCAAAATTGCGAAAAAAAAAGCAATATGTCGATTCCAGCCCCTTTCCTTTTTCATAGGAGGCTTTTTCTAATTTTCTAACTCCTAACAAAGGGACTGTTTCTTATATTTTTCAAGAAAGATGAGTTTTGGCTCGCTTCCCTATAAAAAAGAATTTACTAAACTTATCGAACTAGCCTTTCCTTGATGTATTGTTTCATCGAGATTCGACCCAAATCACGATGTTATTTTCTTGTTCCTGAATGGGCCTCTTCAATTCTTTTAGGTTTATGCTCTACTCCGGGTAAAGATCTGCCCGATTTGTACATATAGGACAAATGCTCCCAATACCACCCCTTTTTGCTACGACTTCCTTATTTTGTTTTTTTCAATTCATTTCATGTCTTCCGCTAAATATAAAAAAATTGTATTCATCATATTACTCGTACTCGATTGATTGGCAGTTTGCAATCGCTCATATGGTATATAAATAGGAATCCGTTATGATAAAAGTGGTAATCATACATATATCACCAATTGGGCATTTTGTGAACGGAGCCTGGATACTTCATTTTTTTGGTCCAACCAAGCCAACCATAAATTATTCTAATTGAGAATATTGATCCCCTAAAAAAATTGATCTAATTGTACTTCACGCTCCAAATTATTGATGGTTTAATCAATCTTTCTTGGGCGAAACAGAGGATATCTCGATCGAGGGAGAGAACGGAGGAATCCCATATGACCCAATATGTCTGACAAGTCGCACTATACGTCAACCCAAATAGCATCTTCCTCTCCAGGAGTCCGAAAAGGCACTTTTGGAACACCAATAGGCATTAAATGAAAGAATAAAGGGGTTAAGTACTATACTTCACTTTGATGTGGAAACGTAACAATGGGTTTATTCAGAATATTGCCGTTTATCATATTTTATCCATAGATTGGAAAGTTTATAGAGGAAGACAGAATGAATAAAGGAAAATTATTACGAATGGGTTGTTCGAATGATGAATAAGTATCTTTGCATTCGTTCATAGAAACCGGGACCAACCCCCCATTGCGTATTGGTACTTATCGGGTATAGAATAGATCTGCTTCTCTTTCTTCCTACGAACAAAATTGTTCCATCATTACCAATAGACTGGAATAAATATTAACCCTTGCTCCGAGATAATCCATTGAAAGGGGGAGGTCCATAGCATAGTCCAATGCGATAAAGTTAGCTAGTGTCTATTTTTCGTTGAAAAAGAGGTATTTCCATGGGTTTACCTTGGTATCGTGTTCATACCGTCGTATTGAATGATCCCGGTCGGTTGCTTTCTGTCCATATAATGCATACAGCTCTAGTTTCTGGTTGGGCCGGCTCGATGGCTCTATATGAATTAGCAGTTTTTGATCCCTCTGACCCCGTTCTTGATCCAATGTGGAGACAAGGTATGTTCGTTATACCCTTCATGACTCGTTTAGGAATAACCAATTCATGGGGCGGTTGGAGTATCACAGGAGGGACTATAACGAATCCGGGTATTTGGAGTTACGAGGGTGTGGCCGGGGCACATATTGTGTTTTCTGGCTTGTGCTTCTTGGCAGCTATCTGGCATTGGGTGTATTGGGATCTAGAAATTTTCTGTGATGAACGTACAGGAAAACCCTCTTTGGATTTGCCCAAGATCTTTGGAATTCATTTATTTCTCTCAGGGGTGGCTTGCTTCGGGTTTGGGGCATTTCATGTAACAGGCTTGTATGGTCCTGGAATATGGGTATCCGACCCTTACGGACTCACTGGAAAAGTACAATCTGTAAATCCCGCGTGGGGCGTGGAAGGGTTTGATCCTTTTGTTCCGGGAGGAATAGCCTCTCATCATATTGCAGCAGGGACATTGGGTATATTAGCGGGTCTATTCCATCTTAGTGTCCGCCCGCCCCAACGTCTATACAAAGGATTACGTATGGGCAATATTGAAACTGTCCTTTCCAGTAGTATCGCTGCTGTCTTTTTTGCAGCTTTTGTTGTTGCTGGAACTATGTGGTATGGTTCAGCAACTACCCCGATCGAATTATTTGGTCCTACTCGTTATCAATGGGATCAGGGATACTTCCAGCAAGAAATATATCGGCGAGTTAGCACTGGGCTAGCCGAAAATCAAAGTTTATCAGAAGCTTGGTCTAAAATTCCCGAAAAATTAGCTTTTTATGATTACATCGGCAATAATCCAGCAAAGGGGGGATTATTCAGAGCGGGCTCAATGGACAACGGGGATGGAATAGCTGTTGGATGGTTAGGACACCCCGTCTTTAGAGATAAAGAAGGGCGTGAGCTTTTTGTACGTCGTATGCCTACTTTTTTTGAAACATTTCCAGTAGTTTTAGTAGATGGAGACGGAATTGTGAGAGCCGATGTTCCTTTTAGAAGGGCAGAATCGAAATATAGTGTCGAACAAGTAGGTGTAACTGTTGAGTTCTATGGTGGCGAACTCAATGGAGTCAGTTATAGTGATCCTGCTACTGTGAAAAAATATGCTAGACGTGCTCAATTGGGTGAAATTTTTGAATTAGATCGTGCTACTTTGAAATCTGATGGTGTTTTTCGTAGCAGTCCAAGGGGTTGGTTTACTTTTGGACATGCTTCGTTTGCTTTGCTCTTCTTTTTCGGACACATTTGGCATGGTGCTAGAACCTTGTTCAGAGATGTTTTTGCTGGTATTGACCCAGATTTGGATGCTCAAGTGGAATTTGGAGCATTCCAAAAACTTGGAGATCCAACTACAAAGAGACAAGTAGTCTGATACAACATTGCTCTAGTATCTTTTCTTTTGTCTATATTTGATTTTTGTGATTTAACATAGGGTACCGGAGAAATATTGCTTTGAATCATCGCCTTTTCTTTGACCTTTCTTTATCTGGGAAATGATCCCAAATGAGCAGGTGTGGAAGCTATAATTGTAAACCACGATCGAATCTATGGAAGCATTGGTTTATACATTCCTCTTAGTCTCGACTCTAGGAATAATTTTTTTCGCTATCTTTTTTCGAGAACCGCCCAAAGTTCCGACTAA